AGTTTAATGAATCTTCCACTTATTTGATGGGATGGTTAAGAGATTATCTATGGTTAAACTCTTCACAACTTATCAACGGATATAACCCTTTTGGTATGAATAGTTTATCAGTTTGGGCGTGGATGTTCTTATTTGGACATCTTGTTTGGGCTACTGGATTTATGTTCTTAATTTCCTGGCGTGGATATTGGCAAGAATTGATTGAAACTTTAGCATGGGCTCATGAACGCACACCTTTGGCTAATTTAATTCGATGGAGAGATAAACCGGTAGCTCTTTCCATTGTGCAAGCAAGATTGGTTGGATTAGCCCATTTTTCTGTAGGTTATATATTCACTTACGCGGCTTTCTTGATTGCCTCTACATCGGGCAAATTTGGTTAATTCTTATGTGTTATATCCTCGATAATATCATTTCTTTCGATGCAGAAGGGGGTCCGCCTTCTTATATTTCTACTATTTCTACTATTTCTACATCTAGGATCCGACTTTTATCATTGATACTAATAGGAAGAACCGAACCATTATGGCAAGAAAAGGTTTAATTCAGAGGGAAAAGAAGAGGCAAAAATTGGAACAAAAATATCATTTGATTCGTCGATCCCCCAAAAAAGAAATAGGTAAAGTTCCATTGTTGAGTGAGAAATGGGAAATTCACGGAAAGTTACAATCCCCACCGCGTAATAGTGCACCTACACGTCTTCATCGACGTTGTTTTTCAACCGGAAGACCGAGAGCTAACTATCGAGACTTTGGGTTATCCGGACGCATACTTCGTGAAATGGTTCATGCATGTTTGTTGCCTGGAGCAACAAGGTCAAGTTGGTAAGCATTAAAATATCGTTTCATTTTTTATATTCATTTCTATGATCATAGAGGAGCCCCTTTACCATTCTGTATAAATAGGCTATTCTATTTGTACCAATATGGTAGAGGGGTGTACTCAATCCTTCTTTGTCCATTAGTTCCCAGTCCCTCTCTTCGTCGCGGGGTAGAGCAGCTTGGTAGCTCGCAAGGCTCATAACCTTGAGGTCACGGGTTCAAATCCCGTCTCCGCAACATTTTTTTTTGACAAAAAATGGAGGTTTGACTCCGGTAACTAGTAATTAATTACTATTTTTTTCTTTTTATTTTGGGGTGGGCAGGAGGAAAAGAAGGGAATAGTATAGAAGTGAAGAGGATAGAACCACTCTACTATCACTGTCAACTATACTTAATTCTTTATCCTATTAAAAAAAAAATGAACCCATTACCCTGGGCGGATAGCGGGGATCGAACCCGCATCTTCTCCTTGGCAAAGAGAAATTTTACCATTCAACTATATCCGCTTGTTCTTGATACACAATGGATGGGCCATATTTGTGCAGAGTTAGATCAGATACTCCTTTGTCTTTCAGAGTAATTGCAAAATGCTTATTTTCATTTAATAAAAAATGAATTTAGATTCTTTATAAATTATTAAAAATATTAATAGTAATTAGAATAATATCAAATTTGAATTGTATAAAATTAGATAGTATTCTAATAGAAATACTATATATAGTTAACAATAACTATATAGTGAAATTAGAATATATAAATTTAAAATTATAATCATTCAATTTTAATAATAATAAAATTAGTTATTATCAAAAAAATATTATTATCAAAATAGTATTCTAAATATTATAGAAAATTTCTACTATTTATATATAATAATATATTATAAATATAAATAAATAGTATAATAAAATTATTTAATTAATATATATATATTTTTTAATTTCATTTTTAAATAGTTAAATATAAGAAGTTTGTTTGACCCCTCCCTTTCATTTTTTTTTCTTTATTTGCATTTTGGGGACTTATATTTCATTTTAATGTGTCTCACAACCTGAAAATGAAAGAATTAGGAGGGGATCATTTCATTTTTGGATCTAAATAGAACAAATAGGTTCAAGAGATGAGAGAATTAAGGATACCCACCAAAAAGACTAATCCAATCCATAATGATGTACCGGAAAATACAACATTTTTGTTATTTGACCAACCATCAGGAGAAGCAAATACAACAGGTACACTAATCAGTAAGATTGCTGAAGTAGCAATTAATGCAAAAACAGCCAATTGGAAAGCAATAGTCATCTTTCTAATCCTCCAATCTATCAACAAAAGAAACTATATACCATTTGATCCCTTTATTGGTATCGGCCAAAATTTCTAATAAAACGTATCATAGAGGGATTTTACCACGAATCTATTAATGCTGTATGACTTATTAGCACCTTTTACCACCTTATTAAATTAAGGCATGAGATCAAGGGAAAGGTATTTTTTTTTTTTACTTCATTAAAAGAGGCCCGCCAGATCATTATCTATATATATACAGATCGATAGCTAGACCCATAGGATCGCACCGGATATCTTTATATATATAGGTCGTAATGGTATCAACTCATATATCCATGTTCTATTCGTTAGAAAAAAAAAAAAATAATAAAATAGAAATAATCTTTCGGAGA